AGTTGAACCAATTCCGGGAATTCCGTATTCAAGTCAATGATGCATTACATTAATTATATTCATAAAATTTTTTATAAAATAATAAAAATCTCAAAATATTTAATTCTATTTTTTTCTTATTTCTTAATTTCTTATTAATTTAATAAAAAAATAAAGTAAAAGCGGGTAGCGGGAATCGAACCCGCATCGTTAGCTTGGAAGGCTAGGGGTTATAGTCGACGTTGATTCATCATTTTTAACGTCTCTAATTCAAAACTGAACGTGAAACTTTGGTTTCATTCGGCTCCTTTATGGAAGATGTATAAATTCCTATATTAAGACATGAACGAAAAAAAAAAATTCCACCCATAACATCTATGTCAGCTTTTCTGTCTGAATGTATTCAGAACAACCCGCTTTCTAGACGATCCCTATAGAAAAGAGGGGGATTATATTATAACAACCTTTCTAGTTACTTCGTTCTCTATTTCTATGTGAGAGAATCCTTAGGAAAAGCATTTTGTTTCTACCGAGCTAAAACAATTTGTCGATGTCTCTAGTAAACCAAAGTCATTGTTTAATAGCCATTTTGCTTCAATTTCCGTAATACAAATTCCAAATTAAAGATTTAGTTACGATTAGAAAGCCACTTTCTATCTTTATCCATGGATCCTTTACTCATACTTATTCAATTAGAAGTATTGATCTAATTAAAAAAAAAAATTATGTTTCGTAATCTCATAATCCAATTTTTCAATTTTTAATTGATTCTTGGATACAAATCACGAGAATGTATATTCTTCCTCGAATTTTTCATTGAGAGGTAAAGGATTAAATCCTTTTAAGAAATAAAGTTTTTGGTCGGAATGAAATATTAATCAAACCGAAAGACCCCTTAACTATATAAAGGGTTATAGAACGAATCACACTTTTACCACTAAACTATACCCGCTACAATCCGATTATTGTATATAAATGAACCTTTTGTCGAACAAGAAAATGGGTCGTAATAAAAAGTTAAAAGAGTAAAAAGAAAGGATAGGATCATAAAATAATCATGAAAATTAGAGCGTTTACGTGTTGTATCAGAGAACCCAATGAGATTCGGAAAAGAGAATTCATTAAATTTCAATAACTAAAACTAAATAACAAGTGTTTTTTTGCCGGAGGTTTTTGACCTAGACGTCTCGACAAAACTACTTAAGCCATAACATACATGAAAATGTATTGTGCAAGAATCCACAGCTCCCTTTTTGTTATTTATTTACTTTAACTAAAATAAAAGGAATAAAGAATAAATATAAAAAATTAAGATAAGAAACGACACTTTGATTCGATATCATTTGATTCTATATCATAGAAATAAAAAGAGTTTTTATTTTTCCAATCGTAATAACAAGCAAGTATTTTAGTTTTCAAATAAAAAAAAATTATTTATGATTCGTTGGAACAATAAATGGCGGGCCCGGCCTGGTCAGTACTTAGCCGGGCCGTGGAACTAAAAAGCACTCTCGGATGAAAAAAAATATTATATATTATGAAGGGCTCTTTCAATCCTTATTTTTTATAATGTAACATAGTATTATCCTTTTTCAATTGGGAGGAGAGATGGCTGAGTGGACTAAAGCGTCGGATTGCTAATCCGTTGTACGAGTTTTTCGTACCGAGGGTTCGAATCCCTCTCTTTCCGTTTTTGTTGATGACTTGGTATTTTCTTTCGAATTTTTCGCGAGCTCTTTTTTTTTATAGTTAAAAATGTGTAATAGATAAAATCCTACTAAGAACATTTAAAAATCAAGCAAGGAAAACAAAAACCTTATCTTTTATTCTTCACGTCCAGGATTACGTCCTGGATCATTAGACAGGAATCCGAAAATAAAGAGAGAAACAAAGAATATCACTACCGTGTAAACAAATAGTTTGAGAGTAAGCATTACATAATCTCCAAGATTTTTTTTAGTAAAAAAGAGAATAGATTCTCCGTTTTTATACCGCATACCCTACTATTTTGATTTTTTATTTTGACACCAAGAAATAAAGTGGGGTGATCCAGATTTTTCGCGGTTGTACAAGAATTTCAATATTTGAATTGAGGGTGTAAGACTTATCTGATCTTATCAATTCTTTTCTTTGAATTTTTTTTTTTCAATAAATCATGAATTTGTCTAGACATTATTAAATTAAAGATATCATCGAAAACTTACAGCAGCTTGCCAAACAAAGGCTAAGAGAAAAAAAAACAGGGGTATTACTGGCATAACATCTACGATTGGATTTAAAAAAGCGTAGGCCTCGGGCAATTTGGCGACGAAAAAACTACTTGAATAAAGAGCAGAATTAAGACAGATACAGATCAAACTAAATATATTAAGCATAACAAACATTTTGTTCTTGAGGATAATTGTATTTTATTTATTTTGATTGAGTTATTAATAAATTGAGTTTTTTTTTATTTTATTATTATAAATATGTTATTATTCATAGAAAAGAAAAATGAATAAAAAGAAAATAAGATAGACCAAAAAACTTTCTTTGATTTGAACTCACCCAATCAAAAATCCTTCAATTCTCAAATCAAAAGAGAATAGAATAAACCATACTTTCATACAATATCTTAATTGAATTATATGTAATGATCAATAAATTCCGTTTAATTCTACGTCTACATGTATAAAAATTCTAGTAATCTATTTTATAGATAATAGATATTTAGACTTGAGTTGACGAACAACCAGTACCAATATTAGTGTTTATTAGTGTCGACTAGAAATGGGGCGTGGCCAAGTGGTAAGGCAACGGGTTTTGGTCCCGCTATTCGGAGGTTCGAATCCTTCCGTCCCAGAACATACCTGACCCACGATCATTTTATTAATCTATAATTTTATTAATCTATAATAAAAAAGAAAATATATATCTATATCATAATCTATATCATAATAAAATATATCAAAATAAAGATTGTCTTTTCGACCAGTCTTCCGTTTAAGAGTATAATATTGTTATAGAATGTGATTCTTATTTCTTTTTTTTTTTTTTTATTATTAATCATATCTTTTTCACAAATTTAATCGAGTTCAAATAACACGCATATGAAACGAAATTTTGATTTGTTAAATATTACTGATTTTACAATATGAAATATGAAAAAATAACAACCTAAATCTTCAATCTTTCCTTACATCAGTCTTTTTTTTTTATTAATCATTGATGGTTTAATCCAATATGGATTTATCTTTCTCTTAATGATGATAAAAAGCGAATGGTACTTACTGTAAAACCTTATGCAAATAATGCTATAGGGTAGGAAACTATTCAATCAATTAAATCTTTTTAATGATTTCTTATGAGTTCTTGGTACTCTAAGAAGTGTGAAATTGTTGAATTTATCCTATCACGTTACTTGAAGATAGATATTCAAAATAACTTGTTTATTCGTGTTTATTTATTCATGTTATGTTAGTTATAATAAAAAAAAAAATTATAAACAATGGGGTTAAATTGATTGAATTCTTGTTGAGACTTCGTCATACATTATCCATTCTTCATATAGAAGAAAAAAGTATAGATTATTTAGAAGAAAAAAGTATAGATTATTTAGAAGAAAAAAGTATAGATTATTATGTACCGACCGAACCGATGATTATTCACGATTCCATAATTGAATCAATTACATACTGGTTCCAAACTGAAGGAATGTTATGGTAAAACTTCGTTTAAAACGATGTGGCAGAAAGCAACGTGCGACTTGAAGGACATGATCAGCTGTGGATTCTTACATCCACCACTTTTTTATATTATATAGGAACGAAAGTGCTCTTGGCTCGACATCATTTGTTCTGTTCCACTGGAACCCTCATTTTTGAGAGTGTTGCCATGTAAATAGTACACGATGGAGCTCGAGTAGAACGTATTGATTAATTTCTCAAGGGCAAGAATCTAAGGTTAGTATCGATCAATAAATTGGAACAACTTCGTAAGTATATTTTAGATATATAAATCTAAAGGATCCAATTCGATAAAATTTAAAAGTTAATTTTGTTGGAATTGGTAAAACTCTTTTGATCAAATCAAAAGTAAAGTGTATTACGTAGGAATCAACCATTCATACGATTCTTTGATAGAAAGAAATCACAAAAAATGGTATGTTGCTGCCGTTTTGAAACGATTTAAAGATCACCGAAGTAATGTCTAAACCCAATGATTCAAGGCAAAGATAAAGATCCTGGAACAAGGAAATACCGTTTTCAATTGTCTCAACAACCAGATCATATTTAAGAATCAAAATAGATTCTAAAGGAGACAGACAAAAAGGGTTAGAGACCACTCAATAAATTTAATACCTAAAAGGTTTCTTTTGAGTTATTTGAGAGTTATTCAACTTGAGTTATGAGGATACAAATAATTTTTTTTTTGGGGGGGGGGGAAGACTAAGAAAAAGTATTTAAACTAAAATCAATAATATAATGAATTTGATGATTTTATGGATCTATTTGATATTATGATTCTATACATAGACATAATTTAGAATTTTCTCGAGCCGTACGAGGATAAAACTTCTTATACGTTTCTAGGGGGGGGGGAGTATTGTTCATCTATCCCAATGAGCCATTTATCGAATCGTTGCAATTGATGTTCGATCCCGACGAGAGGGAAGAGATCTTCGTAAAGTGGGTTTTTATGACCCGATAAAGAATCAAATCTATTTAAATGTTCCTGCTATTCTATATTTCCTTGAAAAAGGTGCTCAACCTACAGGAACTGTTCATGATATTTCAAAAAGGGCGGGGGTTTTTACGGAACTTCGCCCTAATCAACAAATAAAATTCAATTAATGAAAATAAAAAAATGTGGATGATTTGTATATAGCCTTGTATAACCTTTTTGTTTCTTTGCTATTTCCTCTTTTGTTCTATTTATATCATACTAATTATATCATACTCAATTTATTATTGTTACTATAAAAGAGTGTCTTTTATAACGACAAAAATCGATTTATATTTTATTGATATAAATTTTATTGATATATATAAAATAGATAGAAAAAGATTAAGTGAATAAATAAATGAAGTAATCGGGTCTATAAATATAAAATTTTGAGATTACTGTCAATGAGTTAAGGAACAAATAAAAAAACACAAAGGATTTCACTTGCTTATTTTAGTGAATAAACCTCATTTTTTTACTTCATTTTTTTTTCCACCAATATTGTATCAATGTTGTGTTGTATAGAAATATTATATATAGTGCCAATCCAACACAAGTCCTTAGTTTTTTTTTTTCTTATTTTTTCTTAGAATTCTAATTGTCTAATTGATTGAAATTGGAATTGTTAGTTATATTTATAAATTGTTTTTTCTTTTGTATTCTTTTCTCAACATTCATATTGACAACAGTGTATCAAATAAATATAATCCGATCGTGGATAAAAGGATCCATTTATATCTCCGTCCCATAGCTTTTATTTCATTCAAATAATGGGTTCTTGTATTTTCTGTGATACAAGAAGTCTTTTTTTGATTAAGATTAAACTCAATAAAATCTATATATACTATAGAATTAATGGATGACATAAGAGACAAGGAACTATTTATAAAAATTTGACTTTATCCCTATTTTTATCTGAGAATTTTTTCATCGGATCTGTTCATTTTTATTATGTTCAGAATCTAATCAATTAGAATTTTAAAAATTTGTGCTATTTTAATGGTTTGATTGGTTTGGATTGCGTTGTGCAATTCAATCTTTTTTTTATTGAGATTCCGATTGTATCTACACATTCTAATTATTTTTTTGGGGTTGCTAACTCAACGGTAGAGTACTCGGCTTTTAAGTGCGGCTAGCATCTTTTACACATTTGTATGAAGCAAAAGATTCGTCCATACCATCGGTAGAGTTTGTAAGACCACGACTGATCCTGAAAGGAATGAATGGAAAAAGCAGCATGTCGTATCAATGGATAATTCTAAGAATATTTCATTCTTACCGAATAGGTCCAAAACCTTATTTTAATTGTTTGAATTCTTGTCGTGTAATAAAAAAATGAATTTGGTCGAGTGAATAAATGGGTAGAGCCCTACTACGGTTCCAATTATAGGGAAACAAAAAGTAATGAGCTTCTGTTCTTAATTTTTGAATGATTACCCGATCTAATTAGACGTTAAAAATATATTAGTGCTTAATACGGGAAAAACTTTTCCCATGAGTGGATTATTAATTTCTTATGAGTCCTAATTATTAGCTATTACCCATTATGGGGTAGAGATAAATGTGTAGAAGAAGGCAGTATATTGATAAAGATTTTTCAAAATCAAAAGAGCGATTGGATTGAAAAAATAAAGGACTTCTAACCATCTTGTTACCCTAGAATGAACATAAATCAATTAGATGGAAAAAGAGAGGCTAGAGAGTCTGTTGATGAGTCTTACTTGTTCCGAGGTATTTTCTTACTATAATACCTTGTTTTGACTGTATCGTACTATGTATCATTTGATAACCCAATAAATCACCTATTTCTTTTCTTGTTCACATTAAAAATGGAAGAATTTCAAGGATATTTAGAACTAGATAGATATCAGCAACATGACTTCCTATACCCACTTATCTTTCGGGAGTATATTTATGCACTTGCTCATGATCATGGTTTAAATAGATCGATTTTGTTGGATAATGTAGGTTATGAAACTAAATATAGTTTACTAATTATAAAACGTTTAATTAGTCGAATGTATCAACAGAATCATTTGATAATTTCCGCTAATGATTCTAACCAAAAAAAATTTTTGGGGTACAACAAAAATTTGTATTCTCAAATGATGTCGGAGGGATTTGCAGTCATTGTGGAAATTCCGTTTTCCCTACGATTAGTATCTTCCTTAGAGGCGACAGAAATCGTAAAATCTTATAATTTACGATCAATTCATTCAATATTTCCTTTTTTAGAGGACAAATTCCCACATTTAAATTATGTATCAGATGTACTAATACCCTACCCCATTCATCTGGAAATCTTGGTTCAAACCCTTCGCTATTGGGTGAAAGATCCCTCTTCTTTACATTTATTACGACTCTTTCTTCACGAGTATTATAATTGGAATAGTCTTATTACTCCAAAAAAAATTCTTTTTTCAAAAAGTAATCCACGATTATTCTTGCTCCTATATAATTCTCATGTATGTGAATACGAATCCATTTTACTTTTTCTTCGTAATCAATCTTCTCATTTACGATTAACCTCTTCTGGTATCTTTTTTGAGCGAATACATTTCTATGAAAAAAAAAAATATCCTGTAGAAGAAGTCTTCGTTAAGGATTTTCCGGCCGCCATCTTATGGTTCTTCAAGGATCCTTTTATGCATTATGTTAGATATCAAGGAAAATCTATTCTGTCTTCGAAGGATACCCCTCTTCTGATGAATAAGTGGAAATATTATCTTGTCAATTTATGGCAATGTCATTCTTATGTGTGGTCTCAACCAGGAAGGATTTATATAAACCAATTATCCAAGCATTCCCTTGATTTTT